GGTTGGGCAAGTATGCCCCCATCGTCTAGTGGTTCAGGACATCTCTCTTTCAAGGAGGCAGCGGGGATTCGACTTCCCCTGGGGGTAGGGTAATACGAAAGGAAGTTGATTATGGATTACCAATAAGCCTAAAATGGATTCTTCCTGGGTCGATGCCCGAGTGGTTAATGGGGACGGACTGTAAATTCGTTGGCAATATGTCTACGCTGGTTCAAATCCAGCTCGGCCCAATAATGCCCAAGAATTCGCCAATCTACCATGAGATGGTATAACCCCCTTGTCCTTGAGAAATACCTGATACAGAGGAATAAAAAAGAATTTAAATTTATGCTAGATCCCTTATTTCCCTGGGATTGTAGTTCAATTGGTTAGAGCACCGCCCTGTCAAGGCGGAAGCTGCGGGTTCGAGCCCCGTCAGTCCCGAAGGATCCAATAAATACATCAATTCATCTCTCCCTTTTCTGTGAAAGGGAGGACAGGGAGCAGAATTTCATTCCCAAGAGGAGATCCTTTTTTTTTTCCTTCCTATTTTTCTATTTTTTTAGGGGTCCCATCGAAGAAAGAACAAAGCCTAAAAAAAATAGTGAATTTGATGGAATATTAGATCTTTTATACCGGGAATCATCTTTATCACATTTCTTTGTCTTCCAAGAAAATTAGATTATTAAAAAAAAAACAGAGCTTAGAACTTAACTCCTTTCTTTTTCCATTTCGCTTCTATTGTTTGTTTGGGTTTGTGACTAATGGAAATGAAAGGGTGGTCACATGATACTTCATCAGATGATTGTACAAGGAAAACCTAAGGTAGGTTATAGAAAAGAAAGAAGAAAAAATAATAATAAATCAAGGAATTTTTGATTGGTTCAGGAATCCCATTTTGGATTCGGTATGGATAAAAGATCTTCCTATGTTATACTATTCAATTCTCGACGACGAATTCATTTGATAGCGCAGATATTGTTATTCATGATATTGATCCGATTCAAGATCATCGAGAAGTAATTCATTCATTGAATTTACAGGCGAAAGATTTATTATCTCTATGGGATTAAATCCCGAGTTATTGTGAAGTAAAAAAAAGATGAGATTATGGAAGTAAATATTCTTGCATTTATTGCTACTGCACTGTTCATTCTAGTTCCTACTGCTTTTCTACTTATCATTTACGTAAAAACAGTTAGTCAAAATGATTAATTAATTTGAATGAAACTTGATTTCTGAGTTCTTATCAATGATTGAAGAAATAAAACGAAAGGGATTCCAATTTCGCGTCTTAAATGAAATGAGCGGACTATAATCGGCTCTATGAGATCCGATAGTATGGTAGAAAGAAAGAGATGAAATCTTTCTTTCTACCATACTATCTATTAGTGTTATTGTAGTGTATAAAGTTGTAAAGTTGTACTTTACAATAAAGAGAAAGGCTTAATATAGATCAATCTCCAATATTATCTTCATATATGTAGATATAAATTTCATATATGGAATGGACATAGCATCAAATTCGATTTCTTTGATACATCTATTTGTTCCGATCACTCTGAAATAATCGTCTTACTCTTCGAGTTCTAATTCCTAGATTTTTTATTATTTCCATCCAATATGAATTTCGGGATCTATCGAAAGAATCAAGAAAAAGCATTATGGGCATATCTTAAGAAAAACACGTAGTAATCTGTTTTTTTAGCATTTCGAAGAAATAATTGATTGAGCCATTGACAGGAGTTCTATGGGCACTTCTTCAGATTTCGAAAAGAAATAAAATAAATAGTAAACCTCGCCGATTTTAACGCTTGAACCATGATATGAAATGGGTTGATAAAGTATCAAAAATTCCAAAAATCTAATAAAACAAGCGGTAAGTGCGCAATAAATATGTGACTCGCCCAAGTCAAGATCTTATTATGCATAGTATCTTGTTAGCCAACCACTATGCTATGTCTATATTGTTTTCTTTCTCATAGAAAGTGGGTATACATTTACCAAAACGACTTCCTCTTTGAACAGTAAAGAGGGAAAGAAAAAAATCAAATCAAAAAATAAAAAAGGGGTCGGGTCTTCCTCAGTATCCATCTATAATTCTAATTCTGGTAAAAGCCCGTTAGAAAATTTCAGAAGAATTAGGTTGGAATGAATTTCCTATCATCTGTATCCCTTTCCTTTCGAAATACAAACATGGGAATCATTGAAATATCTCTTTGATTGAAAGAGTATTAGTCATATCATACATTACTCTACTAGAATCCAATGGAATTTGGAAATGAAGATATTTTTATTTGAAAAAGTTCAAAACGCGTTGCAAAACGATCTATAAAATAATTGATACAGTTTGATTCCTCAACTTTATTAGTAGTAACTCTAGAGTCCACTTCTTCCCCATACTACAAGTGAAAGGGAAAATGTAAAGACTACCATTAAAGCAGCCCAAGCGAGACTTACTATATCCATGTGAATTATGTCCCCTATCTCTATGACGGAATTGTTCCATTATTGCTCACTA